TATTCTCCTTCTTACTAATGATTATCATGATTCTCACGAATTTGAACCGACAATAGAGAGATTGAGTAGAAAATTATTTTCTACTCCCAACGCTCAAACAATTAGAAATAGAAAAAAATCTATTGAAATTGCAATAAACAAGATTAGTAAAAAAGTTCCTCGGTGGTTATATAAATTAAGGAATGATTTACTAACAAAAGACGAAGAAAATGTGGTGGCGGTGGATGATGGAATTCGTTCAAGAAGAGCTAGATATGTAGTGATTTTTAATGATAACCTGCTAAATGCCGATACTTATACTAATAATAAATATACTAATAATCCTGCTCAAGAAGTAAATTTGAGAATTTATTTGCAAAAATCGGATTTTCGTCGAAATCTCATCAAAGGCTCGATGCGCGCACAAAGACGTAAAACCGTTACTTATAAACTGCTTCAAGCAAATGCCCATTCCCCCCTTTTTTTAGACAGAATAGACAAACCCTTTTCTTTTAATATTTCTGGACTTTGGGTGTGGAAAAAAAAAGACCAAAAACCTTCTGATTATAAAAACGAACTGAAAAAAAAACAACTTGACAAACAAGAGGAGGAAAGAAGAAAAGAAAGAGCACTGCTAGCAATAGCAGAAGCCTGGGATAATTTTCTATTTTCTCAAGCAATAAGAGGTTATTTGTTATTAACTCAATCGATTCTTAGAAAATATATTATATTCCCCTCTATGATAATAGCTAAAAATATCGCCCGCATACTATTATTTCAAGGTGCCGAGTGGTCCGAGGATTTCAAAGATTTGAATAGGGAAATCCATATTAAATGCACCTATAATGGTGTTCCATTATCCGAAACAGAATTTCCGAAAAACTGGTTAACAGAAGGTATTCAGATAAAGATCTTTTTTCCTTTTCGCCTGAAACCCTGGCACAGATCTAAGCTACAATCTCCTCATAAAGATACAATACAAGCACAAGAAACTGATTTTTGTTTTTTAACAGTTTGGGGAATGGAAACTGAAGTGCCTTTTGGGCCGCCCCTAAAGCGACATTCCTTTTTTGAACCCATTTTTAAAGAACTCAAAACACAAATTCGAACTAAGCCTTTTCTAGTTTTCAAAGTTTTAAAAGAAAGAACAAGAACAAAATCTTTTCGAAAAGTTGTAAAAGAAACAAACGAATGTGTCATTAAAAGTATTCTATTTCTAAAAGGAAGAATAAAAGACCTTTCAAAAAGAAACCTAGTTAGATTGAGAGAAATAGATGACTTGGGTGAAACTAAAAAAGATTCGATAATCAGTAATCAGACGATTCACGAATCGTCTATTCAAATTCGATCTATGAATTGGACAAATTTATCACTGACAGAAAAAAAAAGGAAAGATCTGACTAATAGAACAAATAGAATAAGAAAAGAAATAGAAAAAATTACAAAAGATCAGAAAAAAGGATTGCTAACTCAAGAAATCCATATTAGTTCGAACAAACCAAGTTATCGTGCTAAAATATTCGAATCATCAAAAAATATTTGGCAGATATTAAAAAGAAGAAGTACTCGATTAATCCGTAAATCCTATTTTTTTCTAAAATTTTTCATTGAAAGGGTATACATAAATATTTTTCTATCTATCCTTAATATTCCAAGGATCCATACAAAACTTTTTCTTGAATCAACAAAAAAAATGAAAATTTTTGATAAAAACGTCCACAATAATGAAGCAAATCAGGAAAAAATTAATAAAACAAATCAAAATAATCACTTATTTCAACTAAAAAAAAAGCACTTTCTAAGATTAGTAATAATAATAAGAATTCAAAGGTTTTTTGTGATTTATCTTCTTTCTCACAATCCCAAGCATATGTATTTTACAAATTATCACAAACCCAAGTTATTAACCTTTCGAATTTAAGATCTGCCCTTCAATATCACGGAACATCTCTTTTTCTTAAGAATGAAATAAAAGATGATTTTGAAAAACAAGGAATATTTTATTACGAATTACGACATAAACATAAACCCTTTTGGAATTTTGGAATGAATGAATGGAAAGCCTGGTTAAGGGGTCATTATCAATATCAATACGATTTATCTCGGATTAGATGGGCTAAATTAGTACCACAAAAATGGCGAAATAGAGCCAATCAACACTGTATGACTATGACTCAAAATAAAGATTTAAACAAAGGGGATTCATATGAAAAAAACGGATTAACTCAGTACGAAAAAAAAAATCTTTTTGAAACAGACTCGTTACGGCATCAAAAATCGAATTTTAAAAAACTTTATAGATATGATCTTTTATCATATAAATTTCTTAATTATGAAGATAAGAAAGACACGTATCTTCATGGATCCCTATTCCAAGTAAAGAATAAAGAAGAATTTTTTTATAATTACAACATAGAGAAAGGCAAATTATTTGGTATGATGGGAGGTATCCCTATCAATAATTATCTAGACGAAGACGATATTATGGATATCGAGCAAATTCCGGATAGAAAATATTTTGATTGGAGAATTCTCCTTCGAAATAAGGTTGATATTGAATCGTGGGTTGATATGAATACTGGTACCAACAGTAATCAAAATACTAAGATTGGGGTGAATAATTATCAAAAATTTGATGAAATTAATAAGAAAGGTTTTGGTCTTTTTTATTTTACAATTCATCAAGATGAAGAAATTAACCCATACACTCAAAAAAGAACCCTTTTTGATTGGATGGGAATGAATGATGAAATACTCAGTAGTCCTATATCAAATCCGTGGGTTTGGTTCTTCCCAGAATTTGTGCTACTTTTTAATGCATATAAAATGAAACCGTGGATCATACCAATCAAATTACTTCTTTTCAATTTTAATGGAAATGCAAATAGTAATAAAAACATAACTGGAAAGAAAAGGGAATATCCTTTTATATCATCGAATCAAAAAGAATCTCTTGAATTTGAGAATGGAAGTCAAGAAGAAAAAGACCCCGCAGGCCAAGGGAATCCTAGATCAGATGCACAAAACCAAGTCAGTCTTGGATCAGTTCTCTCAAACCAAGAAAGGGATGTTGAAGAAAAGTATGCGGGATCGGACATGAAAAAACGTAGAAAATACAAGAGCAACACACAAGCGCAACTTTATTTCTTACTAAAAAAACATTTGCGTTTTCAGTTGAGATGGTATGACCTTTTCAATCCAACAATAATTAATAATATCAAAATATATTGTCTCCTGCTTCGACTGAGAAATCCAAGAGAAATTGCTATATCCTCCATTCAAAGGGGAGAATTTGGTCTGAATTTTTTGATGGTTGAGAAAGATTTAACTATTACAGAATTGATGAAAAGGGGAATATTGATTATCGAACCGCTTCGGCTGTCTGTAAAAAATGATGGACAATTTTTTCTATATCAAACCATAGGTATTTCATTGGTTCATAAGACTAAGCGCCAATTTAATAAAAGATACCGAGAAGGAGGCTATGTTAATAAGAACAATTTTGCTGAATCCATTCCAAAATATCAAAGAATGGTTGGAAATAGAGACAAAAATCATTATGATTTGCTTGTTCCTGAAAATATTTTATTCCCTAAACGTCGTAGAGAATTGAGAACTCTAATTTGTTTCAATTCGAAGAATAGAAATGGTCTGCGGGGTTACGTTTTGGATAAAAGCAAAGATTTTGCTAGAGAAAAAAAGAAACTAATTAACTTAAAGTTCTTTCTTTGGCCCAATTATCGATTAGAAGATTTAGTTTGTATGAATCGCTATTGGTTTAATACCAATAATGGCAGTCGTTTCAGTATGTTAAGGATACAGATGTACCCACGATTGAAAATTCATTAATACTATGTTTTTCCTATCTATCACGTACCGTGTCTGGGATATGAAAACAAAGAGATGCACACATGCCTTATCTTACATTCCATTCTGATACATGATAAGAATTTAATGATATACATATCAATTAGATCTATAAATTAATCAACAGAATCGTTTTTTTAGGTCTCCATTTTTCTCTTTTGCACAAATAGACTATCCTTTTTGATCCCTAATCAAATTGCAATTTGAATCTATTATTGCTTGATTTTATAATTATAGGAAGGTGATAACGAACTTAAGATTATTGTGTATATCAAAGTCAAATGACTAGCATTATTATTACTGATTCAGTAAAATTCATATTTAAAGGGGGGAGAGGATTGCGTTTTATGGTAAAAAATTCATTCATCTCAGTTATTTTTCAAGAAAAAAAAGAAGAAAACTGCGGGTCTGTTGAATTTCAAGTATTCAATTTCACGAATAAGATACGAAGACTTACTTCACATTTGGAATTGCACAGAAAGGACTATTTATCTCAGAGGGGTCTACGGAAAATTCTGGAAAAACGCCAACGGCTACTATCTTATTTGTCAAAGAAAAATAGAGTACGTTATAAAGAATTAATTAGTCAGTTGAATATTCGGGAGTCAAAAAATCGTTAATTTGATTGACAAACAATTTTGAATTATTTGATCTATTACATTTTGAATCTTGATGAACTTCTTTTCGTTTTCAACAATTCATGTAAGAATGAATCGAGGAAAAACATATGAGTATACTATCTACAGAAAAAGACCTTATGGTAGTCAATATGGGACCTCACCACCCATCAATGCACGGTGTTCTTCGTCTCATCGTTACTCTAGATGGTGAAGATGTTATTGACTGTGAACCAATATTGGGTTATTTACACAGAGGGATGGAAAAAATTGCGGAAAACCGAACAATTATACAATATCTGCCGTATGTAACACGTTGGGATTATTTAGCTACTATGTTCACAGAAGCAATAACTGTAAATGGACCAGAACAGCTGGGAAATATTCAAGTACCTAAAAGGGCCAGCTATATCAGAGTAATTATGTTGGAGTTGAGTCGTATAGCTTCTCATCTGTTATGGCTTGGCCCTTTTATGGCAGATATTGGTGCACAGACCCCTTTCTTCTATATTTTCAGAGAAAGAGAATTAGTATATGATCTATTCGAAGCTGCCACCGGTATGAGAATGATGCATAATTATTTTCGTATCGGAGGAATAGCGGCTGATTTACCTCATGGCTGGATAGATAAATGTTTGGATTTCTGCGATTATTTTTTAACAGGGATTGTTGAATATCAAAAACTTATTACACGAAACCCTATTTTTTTAGAACGAGTTGAAGGTGTAGGCATTATTGGGGGAGAAGAAGCAATAAATTGGGGTTTGTCAGGACCAATGCTACGAGCGTCTGGACTAGAATGGGATCTTCGTAAAGTGGATCATTATGAGTGTTACGACGAATTTGATTGGGAAGTCCAGTGGCAAAAAGAAGGAGATTCATTAGCCCGTTATTTAGTCCGAATGGGTGAAATGACGGAATCCATAAAAATTATTCAACAGGCTTTGGAAGGAATTCCGGGAGGGCCCTATGAGAATTTAGAAATCCGATGCTTTGATAGAGAAAGCGATCCAGAATGGAATGACTTTGAAGATCGATTCATTAGTAAAAAGCCCTCTCCTAGTTTTGAATTGCCGAAACAAGAACTTTATGTGAGAGTTGAAGCCCCAAAAGGAGAATTGGGAATTTTTCTGATAGGAGATCAAAGCGGTTTTCCTTGGAGATGGAAAATTCGCCCTCCGGGTTTTATCAATTTGCAAATTCTTCCTCAGTTAGTTAAAAGAATGAAATTGGCTGATATTATGACGATACTAGGTAGTATAGATATCATTATGGGAGAAGTTGATCGTTGAAATGATAATTGATACAACAGAAGTACAAGATATCAATTCTTTTTCCAGATTGGAATTCTTAAAAGAGGTCTATGGGATCATATGGATGCTTGTTCCTATTTTTACTCCTGTATTGGGAATCACAATAGGTGTACTGGTAATTGTGTGGTTAGAACGAGAAATATCTGCAGCAATACAACAACGTATTGGGCCTGAATACGCCAGCCCTTTGGGAATTCTTCAAGCTTTAGCCGATGGTACAAAATTACTTTTCAAAGAGAATCTTATTCCATCTAGAGGAAATACTCGTTTATTCAGTATTGGACCATCTATAGCAGTCATATCAATTCTACTAAGTTATTCAGTAATTCCTTTTAGTTATCGCCTTGTTTTAGCGGATCTCAATATCGGTATTTTTTTATGGATTGCCATTTCAAGTATTGCTCCTATTGGACTTCTTATGTCAGGATATGGATCAAATAATAAATATTCTTTTTTAGGTGGTCTGCGAGCTGCTGCTCAATCAATTAGTTATGAAATACCATTAACTTTATGTGTTTTATCAATATCTCTACGTGCGATTCGCTAAAACAGAAGCTTTTCTTTTTCCTATTCTTTTCGTTCTAGAAAAAAAAAGAAATTGAATAGATATCTTCATTTTTTTATTCATTTATTTATTCTTTAGGTTAATAAAATCAATTAGGTAGTTATATATGAGTGAAAGAAAACAACTTATAAATTCGCAGTAAAAATGTATTGAGTCTCATTTCCTATGTACAAGAGTTAAGCGGAAGTAAATAAACGTAGAAGAAGGAAGCCCTTTACCCCAAGATTGGTTGATTGGTCATCCTGTCTTGAAGCGGGCTCAAAGGATCACCCGTATGGAGTTTTCACTATCGTTTGTATGTATTAGAATACATATATTACGAAACGGGGGATTGAAAAAAAGATGGGTGGATAGTAAGGAACACCAAAATACACACAAAGGATTAGTAATGGAGATTATGTAAATTATCTAAAAGGATACTTCTGCATAACATAAAAAGAATACTAATTGGGGCTTTAAGTTGGTAGAAATGATCAGGCAGTACTCCCCATAATTCCGATCCAGAGTAGGCTCCTATCCACCGATTAAAGAAATGACTATCGGGAACGAAATAATCCTTTACTTTTTTTAAGCACCTTTTTTCGCAGAACGAAGAAGAGGAACAAAAAAAATAGAAAAAAATACAATTCCACTATAAACAAAAGCGATCTTTTTATTCTTTCTTTCATATGAAAATTCGTGTCATGATTCATGAACGAATGTAATGTCTACTTCTTTTTCGTAATCGAAAAGAAAATGATGGGTTGAAATATCTATTGATATTTATAAAAGGAGTATTTTATTGAAGGATTGATTAAGTTATTACTCAAAAAAGAAAAATTGAAATTCGTAAAGGATGAGATCAATTCAGAAATACTCTTTTTTATTTATTCTTATAGCAGACAGAATTCCATTGGCATAATTGGGGACCTTACGATAGATTTTGACTCTATCTATCCTATAAAAATATCAAGATAACTAATACCGATCCGGTCCTTACATTTATTTGTGGCCTTGAGGAGCCGTATGAGGTGAAAATCTCATGTACGGTTTTGGAATAGCGATGGGAACAGTAATGTTATCACCGACTATGATTATCTAACAGTTCAAGTACGGTTGATATAGTTGGGGCGCAATCAAAATATGGTTTTTGGGGGTGGAATTTGTGGCGTCAACCTATAGGGTTTATCGTTTTCCTAATTTCTTCCCTAGCAGAATGCGAGAGATTACCTTTTGATTTGCCAGAAGCAGAAGAAGAATTAGTAGCAGGTTATCAAACCGAATATTCAGGGATCCGATTTGGTTTATTTTACGTTGCTTCCTATCTAAATCTATTAGTTTCCTCATTATTTGTAACAGTTCTTTACTTGGGTGGTTGGAATCTTTCGATTCCGTACATATTTGTTCCTGAGTTATTTGAAATAAATAAAACGGATGGAATCTTTGGAACGACAATTGATATCTTTATTACATTAGCTAAAACTTATTTGTTCTTGTTCATTCCTATCACAACAAGATGGACTTTACCTAGATTAAGAATGGACCAACTATTAAATCTTGGCTGGAAATTTCTTTTACCTATTTCTCTCGGTAATCTATTATTAACAACTTCTTCCCAACTCCTTTCACTGTAAAGAAAAAGGAATACAATATTTACGACTTGTCTCAAACAAGAGAAAGAAAGAAAATCAAATTATTCATAAATATTCACGATATGTTCCCTATGGTAACTGGGTTCATGAATTATGGTCAACAAACAGTACGAGCTGCAAGGTACATTGGTCAAAGTTTTATGATTACCTTATCCCAAGCAAATCGTTTACCTGTAACTATTCAATATCCTTATGAAAAATTAATCACATCAGAGCGTTTCCGCGGGCGAATCCATTTTGAATTTGATAAATGTATTGCTTGTGAAGTATGTGTTCGTGTATGTCCTATAGATCTGCCTGTTGTTGATTGGAAATTGGAAACAGATATTCGAAAGAAGCGGTTGTTTAATTACAGTATTGATTTTGGAATTTGTATTTTTTGTGGTAACTGTGTTGAGTATTGTCCAACAAATTGTTTATCAATGACTGAAGAATATGAACTTGCTACGTACGACCGTCACGAATTGAATTATAATCAAATTGCTTTAGGGCGTTTACCAATGTCAGTAATTGACGATTTTACAATTCGAACTGTTTTGAATTCACCTCAAAGAAAAAATGGGTAAACCCCCTCGCTTGATTAAAGAGTAATAGCTAATTGAAAATTACTAAGGTTTCATTTTGGTAAAAGGGGATAAGGTCTTTCTCTTTGCTTGGTTAATAATTACAAATCCCAACTATTGGTTGGGTGATGAGAAGTATGATTCAATTTGTATTGAAAGTCTATTAATATATCCATAATTATTTCGAAATATATATTTTCAGTTTCAAACTGACATTTCGAATAAAGAAAAAAACGAAATTGATCGAATAACTGTACCCGCATCAACTCACACCTATTCGATTCGAATTTAATTCAATTGATAAGGTCTCATAAAACAAAATTTCCTGGTCGGTTCAATAAGGTCATGAAAAACATTTCGATTTATTTATCTCTTATTTTAATATAATGGATTTGCCTGGACCAATACATGATTTTCTTTTAGTTTTTCTGGGATCGGGTCTTATAATAGGAGGTCTGGGAGTGGTATTACTTACCAACCCAATTTATTCTGCCTTTTCATTGGGATTGGTTCTTGTTTGTATATCCTTATTCTATATTCTATCAAATTCCCATTTTGTAGCTGCTGCACAGCTTCTTATTTACGTGGGAGCTGTAAATGTTTTAATCATATTTGCTGTAATGTTCATGAATGGTTCAGACTATTACAAAGATTTTCAGTTTCATCTTTGGACTATTGGGGATGGGGTTACTTCCCTAGTTTGTACAAGTATTTTTTTTTCGTTAATCACTATTATTCTAGATACGTCGTGGTATGGTATTATTTGGACTACACGATCTAACCAGATTATAGAACAAGATTTGATAAGTAATAGTCAACAAATTGGAATTCATTTATCAACAGACTTTTTTCTTCCATTTGAGTTGATTTCGATAATTCTTTTAGTTGCTTTGATAGGTGCAATTGCCGTGGCTCGTCAGTAAAAAAGATTTCTAACTAGCAACAGAAATTCAAATTCAACTTTTTTATGTGTTATCACATCCATTTCCCTGCAATTCTATTTGAATACTGTTCATGTATAAAATCAAAATTTTAGTATTAGTTCTATTCGATCTATAATATATTCTTTTGTTCCGTACTTGTTATATTCTAATTATATTCTAAGCAATCGAATCACTTGAATTATTGTTCATATTGAAATGAATCGAAATTGGTACGGAGTTGGTCAATGATGCTCGAGCATGTACTTGTTTTGAGTGCCTATTTATTTTCTATCGGTATCTATGGATTGATCACGAGCCGAAATATGGTTCGGGCCCTGATGTGTCTTGAACTTATACTAAATGCAGTTAATCTAAATTTCGTAACATTTTCTGATTTTTTTGATAGTCGGCAATTAAAAGGAGATATTTTCTCAATTTTTGTTATAGCTATTGCAGCCGCTGAAGCAGCTATTGGATCAGCTATTGTTTCGGCAATTTATCGTAACAGAAAATCGACTCGTATCAATCAATCGACTTTGTTGAATAAGTAGTATTTTGAAATCATAATATTCATCAATTCGAATTAGCATATATAATACGTCGAAACCTCGATCATGTTTGTGAAAACGTAAGAAATCAAAGTACCTTTGTTCCCTTCCCTATTAGGAGTTGATCCAGAAGTGGATTGATTAGAAAAATTCTGGTAAATAATTGATTCATCTGGTATTTAAATATATGATTCATTTCAAAATTTACTAGATCGAAAATTTATGAGTTCAAAAATTGATAGATCCAATGTCACATTCAGTAAAGATTTATGATACATGTATAGGGTGTACTCAATGTGTCCGCGCCTGCCCCACAGATGTATTAGAAATGATACCTTGGGACGGATGTAAAGCTAAGCAAATTGCTTCTGCTCCAAGAACAGAGGACTGTGTTGGTTGTAAGAGATGTGAATCCGCCTGCCCAACGGATTTCTTGAGTGTTCGAGTTTATTTATGGCATGAAACAACTCGAAGCATGGGTCTAGCTTATTGATATTGATACGTTTCAGAAAACCTACTTGAATCCATTTTGAATCCATTTTCTTTTTTTTTACCGCTTACCGACAAAAACCCGTACTCGAAAAAGAAAAAAAAAACAATTAAGAATCTATTCGATTTTCGAGTACGGGTTTTTCTGGTCTAAGTGTATCTTGTCTTTACCACGAATTATTTTCCTTGGTTAACAATAATTGTAGTTTTTCCGATAGCCGCGGGTTCTTTAATTTTCTTTTTCCCTCATAGAGGAAATAAGGTGATTCGGGGATATACTATATATATATGCGTCTTAGAACTCCTTTTAATGACCTATGCATTCTGTTATCATTTCCAATTGGACGATCCACTAATCCAGTTGGCAGAGGATTATAACTGGATCAATTTTTTTGATTTTTACTGGAGATTGGGAATAGATGGACTTTCCTTAGGACCCATTTTACTGACGGGATTTATCACCACTTTAGCGACTTTAGCGGCTCGGCCAATTACTCGGAATTCCCGATTATTCCATTTCCTGATGTTATCAATGTACAGCGGTCAAATAGGATCATTTTCTTCTAGAGACCTTTTACTTTTTTTCATCATGTGGGAGTTAGAATTAATTCCCGTTTATTTACTTCTATCCATGTGGGGCGGAAAGAAACGTCTTTATTCAGCTACAAAGTTTATTTTGTACACCGCGGCAGGGTCCGTTTTTCTATTAATAGGAGTTTTGGGTATCGGTTTATATGGTTCCAATGAACCAACATTAAATTTTGAAACATTAGCTAATCAATCATATCCCGTGGCACTGGAAATAATATTCTATATTGGATTTTTTATTGCTTTTGCTGTCAAATCACCGATTATACCCTTACATACATGGTTACCAGACACCCACGGAGAGGCACATTACAGTACTTGTATGCTTCTAGCCGGAATCTTATTAAAAATGGGAGCGTATGGGTTGGTTCGGATCAATATGGAACTATTACCACACGCCCATTCTATATTTTCTCCCTGGTTGATAATAGTAGGTACAATACAAATAATTTATGCAGCTTCAACATCTCCTGGCCAACGGAATTTAAAAAAAAGAATAGCCTATTCCTCCGTATCTCATATGGGTTTCATACTTATAGGAATTGGTTCGATAACCGATACGGGACTTAACGGAGCCATTTTACAAATAATTTCTCATGGGTTTATTAGTGCTGCACTTTTTTTCTTGGCAGGAACGAGTTATGATAGAATACGTCTTGGTTATCTCGACGAAATGGGCGGGCTGGCTATCCCAATTCCAAAGATATTCACGATATTCAGTATCTTATCGATGGCTTCCCTTGCATTACCGGGCATGAGTGGTTTTGTTGCGGAATTGATAGTATTTTTTGGAATAATTACCAGCCAAAAATATTTTTTAATGTCAAAAATACTAATTACTTTTGTAATGGCAATTGGAATGATATTAACTCCTATTTATTCATTATCTATGTCACGGCAAATGTTCTATGGGTACAAGCTATTTAATCCCCAAAACTCTTATTTTTTTGATTCTGGCCCACGGGAGTTATTTGTTTTGATGTCTATTCTTCTACCCGTAATAGGTATTGGTATTTATCCGGATTTCGTTCTCTCACTATCAGTGGACAAGGTCGAAGCTATTGTATCTAATTTTTTTTATAGATAGGTTTCATTTAAAAAAAATAAAATAAAAAAGTAATCCTACGATTTTGAAAATTGTTCGTTGTCCAATGAAAAAAGAAGTCTTTTTTCTTCTCTTAAGTTTAAGATAAATAAAAAAAAGAATAAAATAAAAATAAATAAGTAAAAAAAAAAAAAAATTTGAATTGGAACCAGACACCTTTGGCATTTGTGAGAACCTTTTGAATCAAGTAGTGTAGTGATTCAAAAGGTTCTCCTCGGCTTACGCCAAGTTTCATTTATATATATATGCCTTGTCCTATGTTTGTATTCATCAGGCCCTTTCCTTTCTTCAATTCAATTAGATGTTAATTAAATGAACCATAACTATGTAACCCTATTCCTAATAGATTGACCCCAAAATAGCATATCCAAATTATAAGAAAGCCCATAGAAGCCACAATTGCGGAATTTACACCTTCCAAATTTGTATTTGTTCGCGTATGTAAATAAATCCCGAATATAGTCCAAGTAATAAATGCCCAAGTTTCCTTTGGATCCCAATTCCAATATGATCCCCATGCCTCATTAGCCCAGACTGCTCCCGAAAGAATACCTATGGTTAAAAAGAGAAATCCTAGACTAATAATACGATAACTCCACTGATCCAATTGTTGAATCAATTGATACCTGTAATAATTTCTAGCAGAAAGAAAATAAGGAAAAGAAGTATTTCGTAACACATTGTTTTTTTCATTCATGTATTGGATTTCACCGAAGGAAAATGACTCATTTACATTTAAAAAATTATTGTTTTTACGAAAAATCCTTAGAAATTTTCGAAATGTAATGACTAGAAGAGCTACGGATAATAATGATCCACATAAAAGAGCTGCGTAGCCTACTACCATCATACTTACGTGCATCATTAACCACTGGGCTTGGAGAGCGGGTACTAATATTCCGGATTGATGCATTTTGGTTAAAAAACCCGAAGTAGCAAAACCTTGGGTAAAAATAGCGCTTGGCGCGGTTATTGCGCTTAAATGATTTTTCTCTTTTTTCAAATAGAAAATCCTATGAATAATGGAGAAACTCCACGAAAGAAAGATTAATGATTCATATAAATTACTTAATGGGAAATGCCCCGAATAAATCCACCGAGTGACTAATAATCCTGTTAGGCAGAAAAGGGTAGCTATCATCCCCTTTTCTGATGAATCATATAGTCCTATGATTTCATCGACTAATAAGATTATCAACTGAATTGTAATTCCAATCGAAACGACCGAAAAGGATATATGAGTTAATATATGCTCTAAAGTTGAAAATATCATAAATCAAATTAAAAGCGAGAGTTCCTCAAGTATACGGAATGGAAATCAGAAATTAAATTCATTATAGGGCTTTTTGTATATCTTTTAGAAGATGCTATGCCGCCACTCGGACTCGAACCGAGATGCTTTAGCACTGCTTCCTAAGAGCAGCGTGTCTACCGATTTCACCATAGCGGCTTGCTCGAAATCATAATAACCTATTTTTATTCAATCGTCGAGTTAAAAGTGTCAGTCAATTTTAATGAAATCTTTTTTAGGAAGCATTTAAATTGATGAATAAAAACTTGTTTAAATAGAGATTGAAAGATTCCCTTGTCGTCTTGTTTAGTTATTTAAGGTTTCAGTTTTCGTTACCTTAACATAACAATGGAGGTTTTTCTAGTTTATGTTTTCATAAAATAGACCCGTTGTAACTAAAAAGGTCTTACTTCAATCCAGGGAAAAAAACTCAAAAAAATGCTCTTTTTTCATTTTTGAATGATTCATTTCTCATTTATCTGATTTGATGAATGAATAGAAAAAAATAAGATTCTTTTTTATGGATCACTTAAAATTTTCACACTATTCATAGATAATATCCGCCTAAATGGGAAAGCGTGCTTCCCTTAATTGGAGGGAAAGTGGGGGTATATGGTCTATATAGCGATTCAGAAAAATAATGATTCATAAAGTTACAAAAAAAGCAGAGTTTTCTATTTAATCAATTAGTTTCAACAATCCATCGATTTTTCCTAAAGATTTTATATCTGCTCCTCTATAGCATAATAGCATAACTAGAAAAAAGAAAAGCATAAAAAAAAGACAAAACCTTTCTTATTGGGTTATTTATAAGTGGGTGGGGTGATGGGGAAAATAAGAATCCCCATCCTGGGAATAAAAAACATATTCAAATAAAAAAAGGGTGAAACTTTCTATTTCGTTTTGATTCTTTTTTCAAATTGTAAAAAGAATACCAAACCGTTTTTTAGAATTTTTTCGAATTCAGTAGACAAATCAATCGGTTCAAAACATTAGCGAATGGAAATCGTTATTGACTTTTTTTTTTATTTCTATTTTGATATTCTAGATTCTAATTATAGATTCAATAATCTATTCTAAATTAGAAACAAAATTAGCTGATTTTTCGAGTCAGGCTGATTTAGATTATTCTAACGTTTTATTATTTATTTGTCGTACAAAAAAACTTTTTGAATTCCCGGTAGAAAGGGATTTCGCTAACGAAAAAGCTTTCAACGCCGCCCAATATCCCCCCTTTTTCCAAAAATTTTTACGAATACGTTTTTTGGAGATAGAAGTACGCTTTTTTGGAACTGCCATTCACAAAATAAAAGGTTATTCATTGCTAAAATTGGATGTCAAAGACATCTATTGTTTAAAACAAATCATTTTTGATTTTGACTATTCATTTTATTATTTGTCTATTGATTCTCTAAATTATATTACCTTTTTTCAAAAAAAGAAATAGAAATATGTGAAAATAGAATAAAATATTATTCGAACAAAAAATAAAAACAATAGAAAAATAATATGATATAGGAT